GATAGGAAGCCGAGAAGGCTGAAAGCGGCAAAGATGGGGGTAAGGCAATAGGTGGTAGCAGCGGATGAGGATGGGATAGCGTCCGAACTGCTAGACCAAGAAGCTATTTATTGAGCTCGAGCCTTATTCTTCAATGGTACACGACCTCCTTCTTCTTTTGCTACGACTGATTCTTACCCCGGAGTGGGAAGAGCCGATGAGCCGTAGAAAGGGGATGCAGAAGAAAAGAAAGCCTCTCGGAGAACGTTTTCGTCGCCGTTAAAGCCGAGAGAGAAGTCTCTAAAGCTGCTATGGTCTGGGCTCTCGCTCACTAGTTCCAGCGGATTCTTTCAAAGACTTGCAGCTCCTGTGGCAGAGATCGAAGTGAAGTAAAAAACCCTTTTGTTTGTCCATCCATCACAAATGATTGTGCACCCCGTGTCCTTCTTCTTAAGTGAGGTTTCTGATAGTTGACAATTGCTTCTCGAGGTCTTCCTTTTCCTCTACTCTAACGGTAGTGCGCATCTCAAACTATGAGGGGCCTTTGAAGCCCGCACCCAAAAACTGCTACAGCATAAAGATGGGCTTTTAGTATGAATTGTTCCGAACTGCATAAAAGCTTATGTCTTCATATAGGAAGAACCTCCCAATAGCTCTCCTAGCCGCTTAGAGAAAACACTGTGGGAAGTCTGCTTTGCTGCTCTTCAAGTTCGAGAAGGTTGTTTATTACAGACCGTCGACGGCCATTCACCTTGATGCTCGCTTGAAATTCCTCCTTTTCGCAGGCATTGACCCCGGGCCCCCTCTGGGGAATTGGTTTCAGTAACTGTCACAAGTGCAACATCAAAAGAATTCACTCAACGAGTATGTGATCAAATTGTAAATAAAGATGATACCGAACTAGAACGCTCCCCTTCAGGGATTCTATCTCTATGTGATGTGCTTGAAGCGATTCCAGCTTTGACTTTGACACAGTCGCTCTTGATCAGGGCTCCCTCTGGGATATTCTCCATAAGCAGAAGGAAAAGAAAAGCTAAGTGCAGGTGCAACGGGGCTAGAAGCAAGGAAGCGCGATGTCGGTCGAAACTCCATTATTAGTGATAGGAAAGATTCTCCCTGTCCGGTCGACTTGCTCCAGTTTCACCTAACTAAGTGAACTATGGGAAATTTTCTGAGGACAATTCGAGAAAGTCGAAAACTACATCGGCACATGAGGCTGGGCTCGGCCCCTATGGTTAGTGTCACAGGCAAGCAAGGCGGGATCTTTCAGAGCTGTCGGAAGTCACTCTAGTAGAGTAGTGAATTAGGTCAAGATCTCCACTTCTACCTGAGGAAAGTCAAAAGTCGAAAAGAACATCTATGAATGGGTTCGCTCCTAGGGCAGGGGCAGAGGTTCTTCTTAAAGAAACGAAGTGATAGCACAATGATCTACTTACTATGATTAGTGATTAAGTGAGCGTGGCATGCGCAGCGAGTCGGGTAGAGCTTCGATTCATCAATCCATTTTGGTTCACCCTAAGCCGTGAGTCATCAGTCCAAGAACATGGTATAGAGAAGGAGCTTGACTCCGCCCATACACTATGGGAAGGTTCGCTCGCTAGCTATATGCTTAACAATGCAAATCCTGGTTGCTTACTGACTTTCTTTTAGTAAAACCAACCTTGGCTTTGGTAAGCGTTAGGCATGGTTGCTTACAAGACTTCTAGATGTTTTTCGCCTGAACATAGAAAATATAAGACAACCAACTATCTGGCCTCTGCCCTTTGAGTTGTGGTTGGCTTGCTACTTTAAATCAGAAAAGGAAGATTGAGCAAGGCAAGGGAGAAAGAAGTTGTCCCCTCTTCTCTGGTAACCCGCCGCCGGTCATATAGAGCGCTCCGCCCGCCACCTCATGTTCCAAAGTTAAACGGTTGTTCTTCCTTCCCCGCTCTCTCTTTTTCTACATATGCGGTGGCGGGTTTGGCTAGGTAACATAATGGAAATGTATCGGACTGCAAATCCTGGAATGACGGTTCGACCCCGTCCTTGGCCTCGGGGAGTGGCGAGCAGCACGGAACTTTAATTAATCAAATGGCATAAGGGGGCTTTCCTTTGTTAGAAATCCACAGACAACATACTGGAACTTCCAAACCAAAGAAATGCAAGATGAGAAGGAGCTTTTTACGTTACGCTTCAAATTCAGTTTTTAGAATAGGCCCCATGGTCGATCGAAGGTCCTATGCCAGTTAAACTCAAACGCTACGCCCCTTCAATCTATAATCTATCTTTGTTCAGCCAGCTCATAACAAAATGTTAGACCGGGCTGACACAACCGAATTGGTTGAAGAAAAGGAAACCCCAGCGACCAAGCACTCCCACCCCCAAAAGCGGAGACCGAACAACCGCCAGGTTGTCGAGGACACGTCTGAAGAGGAGGCGGGCGCCCTCTAAGTTTACCACCCTACCCACTAATGGACTATGAGGGGGGCAGGCGAACGGGAACCGACCGAGAACCCGAACTGATTGACTGGCTGACCCCTTC